ATTGATTGATTCATAGTATCTGTTCCTCCATAGTATGGAGGGACTCCCCCGAAGCAAGAAGAAAGAAGGAATCAATTGATTTTCTGGATGACACAATATGGATTTCTATAGATGAGACATCCTGCAAATCATTTCGATACTAATCTTACTCTAGAAAAAGAAAATTTCAAGCAAAAAAAAGACTCTTAATGCTCCGGGCGAAAAGATGAAATCTTGGATTTTTGCGCATATCCCAATCCTTATTGATTATTTCATCACAGTTCAAATTTTCTTTTTTTTTACTTTTTTTATAAGTTCATTGAAGAAGTTTTATTTACTCAGTAAGTTACTCCCACCCCTTTTTTTGTTTGTCCACTACTTCTTATGAATCGAAACAAACGAGTTCCGATAGAACTGGAAAATCAAATAAATAGTAATCTTTGACGAACAGGATCAAGAATCATTATTATTTCCACACAAGAAAAGGAATTTTCCACCCTTTTCTTGTGTGGAAGATTAGGAAGACGAGTAATCCCTCCTAGAATCATTTGTTCCTTTCATTTATCCGCGTGTATTCTCCTCCTACTTATGCCTATTATCTATTAGAATTCGATTCTTTTAGGTACAAAAAAACTATTGATGCATTACATGGCATTTACAATCTGCCAATGGGAAGCCTAACATAGTCACAACACTCCCATTTTGATTGAAAAAAAGAAGGGGGGATCAAGTAGTCTTCTTCGCAATATACATACTATTGCTAGGAATGGGATACAAGCAATTTCCGGCATCTCGCAGAAAAACAGTATAAACAAAGCAAGCAAAACATTTTCCATGATTTTTTTGAATCATACATAATTGCATCGATCACAACAATTCGGCTCTTTTTACCAACTTGATGAATCCGTGGATCTAGAAATTCATTTCGGACAATTGAACCTTCTCAAACTGTTTCTTTTTTAGAACCAAAAAGATTTGTGCCAGAATAACAGATGCCAAGAAGAACAACAAACCTTGGACACGTAATGGATCTTGAAGTACTATTTCTGCATCTCCCTGACCAAATCCACCCACATTGGGATTACTCGTTAATGGTTGATCAAGCTTGATAGATTCACCCTCTGAAACAAGAAGTTCTGGTCCTGGAGGTATAATATCAACCACTTGGTGTCCATCCGATGCGTCAGCTATGGTTATTTCATACCCCCCTTTTTCTTTACGTACTATTCTGCTTACTATACCTGCTGCTGTAGCATTATAGACTGTATTGTTACTCTTGTTCCCATCGGGATAAATCTGACCTCTTCCCCTGTTCCCACCTACATATATGGGATACTTTAAGAAGTGAACGTCTTTCTTAGTAGCAGGGTCCGGGGAAAGAATGGGAAAGACGATTTCACTATATTTCTGACCAGGAACAGGACCTACCACAAGAATATTTCTTTTAGTGGGGCGATAACTCTGAAAAGACAGATTGCCTATCTTTTCTTTCATCTCGGGAGAAATACGATCGGGGGGAGCTAATTCGAATCCCTCGGGTAAAATAAGAACAGCCCCCACATTCAAAGCCCCCTTTTTCCCATTAGCAAGAACTTGTTTCAGTTGCATATCATAAGGGATTCTAACAACTGCTTCAAATACAGTATCAGGAAGCACAGCTTGTGGAACCTCAATATCCACGGGCTTATTAGCTAAATGGCAATTGGCGCATACAATACGCCCAGTTGCTTCTCGTGGATTTTCATAACCCTGCTGCGCAAAAATGGGATATGCATTTGAAATAGATGTCCGAGTTATGACATATATCATGATCGATACGGAAATGAATCGAGTCATCTGTTCCTTTACCCAAGAAAAGGTATTTCTATTTTGCATGGTCCAATTATTGATCCCGGAAATTTCTACAATAAATTAGGTAGGTAGCTAGTATAGTTCCCTATCCACGATTCTGCCATTGTACTGGAGGGGGAATCCCTTAGACGGGTAGAAGTATAAAGAGTGAGTCAGATTAAAAATGGTTTGTTTATGTACGAAGTAACATTCGGATTTGATTGATATCGGCAGATCAAATGAGTTCTTCATTCATTCATTGAATGATAAACCACTACAAGTGAAGGAGATACACGATTTAAATAATGGAAGATCCAATATTTCAAAATTGTATCTAGAATGACTGGAAAAGTGGAAACAAGACCAGATATAATTTGATTATTATGAGCAAATCCAAAATCTTTGTAGACCGAACCAATCATTAGTTCCCAACCATGGGGCGAGTGGAATCCGATACATAAATCAGTTAATAAAAGAATAGAAAAAGCTTTTATTGTGTCGCTTAAGTTATAGAGGAATTCCTGAACCCAAGAATTAAGAATGACAAGTTCTTCATTACCCAGAATAGAATAACCACTTAGAATAGCAAAACAGATTATATTTGTCGAGAAATGCAAAATTATATGGATATGATCTTCATTGTGCATTTTGACCAATTGTATTGTTTCTTTGTGGATTCCTATACGAAGCTTTTGTATCTGTGTCTCCGGGTACTCCTTTATCATTTCGTCCAACAGGAATAGTTGTTCTAATTCTATGAATCTTTCTAGAACGTTCTTCTCTTGAATATCATTCAAAAAAGTTTCGGATTGCCTTGTATTCCACCAATTAGTAACTAAAGGTTCCAGACTTTTATTAAATGAGAGAGAGATCCACCAGGGCAAAAAGACTATAGATGCAAGATATGGGAGGGGAGTCAATGCTTTCTTTTTTGGCACTTTTAATCTGTTCTGTAAATTGTTAATGAAACTGCTTCATTCGCCGACTCTATCTGATCCGATATTTCTATGAAGCATGAGTTCTATAACAAGGTATGGAACCTATGGATCGGATCTATTCCTTCTTTTTTTTTGAATTGTTTAGTCCTTGGATCTAGAAAGAATATAGAAATAGAATAAAGGTCCGTTTCGAATGAAGAAATAATCAAGTTCCCAGATATCTCAATTGGTCAAATTCGAACCAATTGTATCTTCATTTGTTCCTTTCGATGAATGCCCGAAAAACCACTTGAAGTAATGAATATTATTCGGATTTCGAGACGAAAGAACTCCCCCTGGATCAATCAATTATTTCGAAATGTTTCACTGGCTACCCACAGCCCAGGAATAATTGAGGGGATATTTCTGAAGAATATTGATGATGAAATCCGAAATGGGTGGCAAAACAAGGGAGAAATTGAATAGTTATGAGAGATCCAATCGTTTGGTCATCAAGGAGCAAAAGAAAGGATAAAAAAAAAGAAACATCGATTGATGAAAGAGAGATAATTTACGAGATACGATCCATCTGTATCTAACGTATCAATTCAAAATATTGGTCCTAAAAATAAAAAGATGAATTCTGTACTGTATTCCGAAATGTTCTGATATGTGTGATGAATACATACTTATTAGATTTGTTACTAGTATGAAAGAATTGAGTTTAGTTCCATATGTAAAAAAAAGAGTTTTTGTTTTGGTGGATAAAAATAGCTTCTTATTATGGTTGTTCCGTATTCGTCCGCCTGCTTTATTCTATGGGCCACAACACAACGGTATTACCAACGGAACGGGGGAAATAGAATCGAACATGTTTTGCTCGAATAAACGTTCCGAAGAAACTTCAGTTATATTAAAAAGGGGATTCCTGAGTTCCTTCCCTCATGCGGAGAAAGCATTCATTCTTCAGTTCATTTCAAAATACTTCAATTGGTACGCGCAAGAAATAGGCCAATTCAGCAGCTTTTTGTTCAATTTCTCGTGGAGTAAAATTCTCATCGGTACGAGTCAAGGGAATGGCTCCCTGGCCTCTGATTTCCATATAAAGGACACGACGAGGATAAAGACCCTCTTTAACTTCCATTCTGATTGACTGGATATCTCTCATAAGGAATCGAAGGAAGATGCGACGATTTATTCCAGGAAATCCCCAACGAAAAATACACACTATTCCTTCTTTTCTATCAAAAAGATCATAACCACTACCTACATTCCACGAAATTGTGCACCACAAATAGGAACTAATGAACAGACCAGCGATCCCATAGAAAGACATCACGATTCCTTGGGGAAAAAAAAGGATTTCCTGAGAGGGAAATACGGATATCAGATTTCTACCAAGATAACTGGAAGTTCCAACCAATAAGAATCCTAGTGAACCTAAAAAAAGGATACAGGCCCAGCAGAAATTACTTGTTTTTCGAGACCCCGTTACAAGTTCTATCCATATACGTTCGGATTGCCAGTTCATACTCGATCCAGTTGCATTCTATTGCAATTGAGATAATAGAATAAGCCAAATGAATTTGACTTTACTTTTTTTTGTTTTGATCCCGAAGTAACTCTCAGCAACTAGCACTATTATGATGTAAACCATTAGGAGTAATTAATCGAATTGGTTAGATATAAAATAATAACATCCCCTTCATATGATCCCACTATGTATATCTACATACATATAGATACATTGACTTTCTATTTCAGATATTCGCTGATCTATTTGAAAACAAAAACAGCTATACCCACATATAATATACATGCATTTATCCATATATCATGGATCTGCATGCATAACAATAACAGCTTTTTTATTTGTGCTCGGAGGGAGTCACATGTCGTACCGTACCCTATTCCACTAAAAGATATCTGTATTATGATCCAAGTCCAAGTGTTAAAATAAATTGATGAGATTTGATCCCATCGGATCTAAACAATCTTGTTTTTTTGAACATGAAGAGATAAAGAAGCCATTGCAATTGCCGGAAATACTAGGCCCACTAAAGGCACAAAAATAGAGGGTAAATTGAAATCTGTCATAGAATAGGTGCCTCGATTTAATATTTGTACTTGTTAGAAATATATCTTATGATAAGTATATTTATTATAAGTATATAATAAGTGCAAGGAATGTAGAACTAAATAAGTGTACCTATTCATCTTTCTACACAAAATAGATGTATGATAATCCGCTTTTTTATTCTTGTTCTCCCGTCCTTATCTTATAATAAAGAGTTTCTTACGAGTTCCCTAAGGATTCGTTAGAATCCGATCCAACAGGGATTCTAGTAAAAAAAAAGGAGGTTCTCGGGAGATATAGATATAGAAATATGCAACATTTCTATTATAGATTTTCATTATTCTATATATTAATACGTAAGAAGGAAGGGAACATGAAATTCTTTTCATTTTCCCAATTCTATTCCGCGGAAAGAAGAATTCACTCTTTTCTCCTCTTTATTTTATAGAGGGTTCCTGATTTCTAATCATCAATAGGGGTAGGATAAAAAATCTGGAGAAAATAAAAATCAAAAAAGTCATTATCCGAAACTTCTGATTCTGACTATAGAACTTATGTCACCAAAGAAAACCCCATTCTTCTTATTTGGACTTTGATTGCGATGAACTAAAGTTCGCTACAAATAACTGAGCCTAGTACTAGTGCTCTACTTTAATTTTGAGTCAAGGGAAAGAAACCGTGTAGCTGAAATAACTCACTCAGAACACCTTTTAAAGGGTTACGTGGTACGATTGGATCAAATAAGCCCTTATGGAATGAATACTCAGCCGCTTGTGAACCCTCGGGTACTGTCTTATTCAATGTTTGTTCAATTACTCTTTTACCCGCAAATGCAATGTAGGCATTGGGTTCAGCAATAATGATATCTCCCAACATACCAAAACTGGCTGTCACTCCACCGGTTGTAGGAGATGTAAGAATTGATACATAGAATAACTTTTTATTTGATTGATAATCATATAAAGCGGAAGATATTTTAGCCATTTGCATCAAGCTCAAACTTCCTTCTTGCATGCGTGCTCCTCCAGAAGCACACACCATAATAACAGGTAAAGATCTATTAGTAGCATACTCGATCAAACGGGTGATTTTCTCGCCTACTACGGATCCCATACTACCTCCCATGAACTCAAAATCCATAACCCCCATTGCTATGGGAATACCGTTTAGTTGACCTATGCCTGTTTGAACAGCCTCAGTTAAACCTGTCTTTCTTTGATACGAATCGATACGATCTCTATAAGGCTCCTCTTCCGAGTGAAATTCAATGGGGTCGATAGAGACCATGTCTTCATCCATAGGATCCCAAGTGTCCGGGTCAATCGAAAGTTCGATTCTATCTGAACTGCTCATTTTCAAATGATATCCACATTGTTCACAAATATTCATTTTTGACTTAAAAAATTTCTTATAATTTAATCCATAACAATTTTCGCATTGAACCCATAAATGTCTGTATTTTTGATTTATATCGAAATCATTCGATCCTTCTCCTATATCACTGTCATTACCGCCAGTTCTTATATTAGAATTCCCACTATCACTACCACTTATACTTTCACCACTACAAATATAACTATAAATGTAACTATCAATACGGATTTCAGAACGAAGATAACTATCAATGCAACTATTAATGTGATTATTCCAACTATATTTAGTATCATACATGTCACAATCATAGTAGCGATTGTCACTCTTAGACCCATTATTCAGATAACTAGAAAAAGAACTTTCTAGTTCACTCAGAAAAGAACTATCATTGTCAATCTCAAAAATCTGATTTTCAATATCAAAATATACGGAATAACCGTTACCATTACTATCCCTAACTAAAAAAGTTTCATCAGAGATGAAACTCCAAATGTCCCTGACACCTAAAAAATGATCAACATTACTGCAACTATAACTGCCACTATCGCTCCAACTAGGAATGTTTTTATCCGTATCATTTAGAATGGGGTCTTCACTTCCACTGGTATTTCCAATAGGACAGCCAAGACTGTCCATTGATTTACTTAGCCCACACCTGTGTTCTAACTCCTCGTTAGACAATATCGAATTGAACCACCATTTTTCCATAGAGCCTTCCTGCCCCCTATTTGAAAATACAATAGATGAATAGTCATTCGATGAATAATCATTTTACTATTTCATTTCCTATCGGAATAAGCATATAGATCCAATTACTAGGATCATTAACTAATAACGAGTTAGCATTGAAAGAAATGATTCTGGGAATCCGGGGTATCAATTCACTATATATGATGGAACCTTTTCTTCAATTAAAGAGGGGTTTCTCCCATGTCATGTACAAATTCTCATCGAAAAGATAAATATTTGCTCCCTCCTATGAAGAATTCATTTTCGTAGAATCTTGTATAATAGAATATTAAGTGCCTATTGCAACACGGAATGAAAGGGACAATATACAGGATGGGTAGAAGGAGTTGTGACCCTTGGCTTGATCTATGGTCCGAAACTACGGGATATAAAATGATCCACCAATCCTAAGGATCCATAGGATTAATTATGGATCCAACAATAGAAGCATTGAGTTGTTTAGTCTTAGATCTTATCTTGTATTTAGATCTTGTATATATATAAATAGGTAAGGTATGTACTGATATATGCAAGATATATGCAAATAGATAGGATCTTCATTCTTTATTCGGCTCAATCCTTTTAGTAAAAGAT